ATTTTGATTGGGCTTCAACTATATCAACTGTACTTAAACTGTTAGATAATCATAGTCGATGATAACATCACTGTTCCCATCGCTATTACAGAACCGTACATGAGATTTTCACCTCATACGGCTCCTCGGGGGCCGCCAATAAATCTAAGGACCGAGTCGATATTCTTTATCTTGATAGGGTTGGAGTCTAAATATATATAGAGAGAGTCAAAACCTATCGGAAGGTCCCGAATTAAACCAATGGAATTCTGTCTGCTATAATAATAATTAAAAAAGCACTTCTGAATTGATCTTGTCCTTTAATAATAAAATTAAAATTTTTCTTTGTTGAGTAATAACCTAATGCTTCAATAAAATACTCCTTGTAGAAATATCAATAGATATTTCAACCCAGCCCTTTCAATTACGCAAAAAATTATACATTCCATTAGTTCATGAATCATGACATGCTATATCTATGAATATATGAAAGAATAAAAAGATCTTTTTTTTTTTTCGTTCCTATTCTTCTTTCTCAAAATGGGGATTTCAAAAAAAGGATTATTTCGTTCCTGATAGTCATTTTTGAATCTGTGGATAGGAGCATACTCTGGATCGGAATCACGAGGAGTACTGCTTGATCATTTCTACCAACTTCAAGTCCCAATTAGTATTCTTTTTATGTTATGAAAAAATATCCTTTTGGATAATTTACATAATATATCTCCATTACAAATCCTTTATGTATTTTTGTGTTCCTAACCATCCACTTATTTTTGCTCAATCATCCGTGATGGTACTACATAGAAATAAAGGATAATGAAAACTCTATACGGTTGATCTTTTGAGCCCGCTTCAAGCTAGGATGACTAATCAACCAATCTTGGGGTAAAAGTCTTGCTTCTATTTACTTTCTTTTAATTCTTGTACCTAGGAAATGAGACTCAAGACTTTTACTGCTAATTTATAAGCTGTTTTCTTTCACTCATATAACTATCTGATTTAGTTCATCAACCTGAATAGTGAATAAAACAATGAAGATATCTATTCAATTTCTTTACTAAAAAGAAAGAAATTCAGAAAGGTTTATGTTTAACCGAACCGCACGTAGAGATATTGATAACACACAAAGAGTTAATGGTATTTCATAACTAATTGATTGAGCAGCGGCTCGTAGACCACCTAAAAAGGAATATTTATTATTTGATCCATATCCTGACATAAGAAGTCCGATGGGAGCAATACTGGAAACGGCAATCCATAAAAAAACACCGATATTGAGATCAGATAATACAAGGCGATAGCTAAAAGGAATTACTGAATAACTTAGTAAAATTGATATAACTGCTATGGATGGTCCTATACTGAATAAACGAGGATCCCCTCGAGACGGGAGAAGATTCTCTTTGAAAAGCAGTTTTGTCCCATCAGCTAGAGCTTGAAGAATTCCCAAAGGCCCGGCGTATTCAGGCCCAATACGTTGTTGTATTCCTGCGGATATTTCTCTTTCTAACCATACAATTACGAGTACCCCTATTGTAATTCCCAATACAAGACTCAAAATAAGTACAATCATCCATATGATTCCATAGACCTCTTTCAAGGATTCTAATCTGGAAAAAGAATTGATATCTTGTACTTCTGTTGTATCAATTATCATTTCAACGATCTACTTCTCCCATAATGATATCTATGCTACCTAGTATCGTCATAATATCAGCCAATTTCATTCTTTTAACTAACTGAGGAAGAATTTGCAAATTGATAAAACCTGGCGGGCGAATTTTCCATCTCCAAGGAAAACCGCTCGGATCTCCTATTAAAAAAATTCCCAATTCTCCCTTTGGGGCTTCAACTCGTACATAAAGTTCTTGCTTCGGCAATTCAAAAGTAGGAGAAGGTTTTTTACTAATGAATCGATATTCAAAATCATTCCACTCTGGATCCTTTTCTCTATCAAAACATCGGATTTCTAAATTTTCATAAGGCCCCCCTGGAATTCCTTCCAGAGCCTGTTGAATAATTTTTATAGATTCTGTCATTTCACCGATTCGGACTAAATAACGAGCTAATGAATCTCCTTCTTTTTGCCACTGGATTTCCCAATCCAATTCGTCGTAACATTCATAACGATCAACTTTACGAAGATCCCATTGGATTCCGGAAGCTCGTAGCATCGGTCCTGATAAACCCCAATTTATCGCCTCTTCCCCACCAATAATGCCTATCCCCTCAACTCGTTCTAAAAAAATAGGATTCCGCGTAATAAGTTTTTGATATTCAGAAACTGCTGTTAAAAAATAATCACAGAAATCCAAACATTTATCTATCCATCCATAAGGTAGATCGGCCGCTACTCCTCCGATACGAAAATAATTATGCATCATTCTCATACCGGTGGCAGCTTCAAATAGATCATATACTAATTCTCTTTCTCTGAAAATATAGAAAAAGGGAGTCTGTGCACCAATATCTGCCATAAAAGGGCCAAGCCATAAGAGATGAGAGGCTATACGACTTAACTCTAACATAATTACTCTGATATAACTGGCTCGTTTAGGTACTTGAATATTCCCCAACTGTTCTGGTCCATTTACGGTTATTGCTTCTGTGAACATAGTCGCTAAATAATCCCAACGTGTTACATAAGGCAGATATTGTATAACGGTTCGGTTTTCCGCAATTTTTTCCATCCCTCTGTGTAAATAACCCAATATCGGCTCACAATCAATAACATCTTCACCATCTAGAGTAAGGATGAGCCGAAGAACACCATGCATTGATGGGTGGTGAGGTCCCATATTGACTATCATGAGGTCTTTTCTTGTAGTTGTTACATTCATAGGTTATTCCTCGATTCATTCTTTCATGAATTGCTCAAAACGAAAAGAAGTTCATTAAAATTCAAGATCTAATAAATCAAATAATTCAAGTTACTTTTCAAATTAACGAGTTTTTGATTCCCGGATATCTAGCTGACTAATTAATTCTTTATAACGGACTTTGTTTTTCTTTGACAAATAAGACAGCAGTCGTTGTCGTTTTCCCAGGATTTTACGTAGACCTCTCTGGGATAAATAGTCTTTTCTGTGGAATTCCAAATGGGAAGTAAGTCTTCGTATCTTATTGGTGAAGCTAACTACTTGAAATTCAACAGACCCCTTGTTTTCTTCTTTTTCTTCTTGTGAAATAACGGAAATGAATGAATTTTTTACCATAAAAGAAATCTTCTATCGTCTTTTTTTTTCTTTTTGAAATAAATGAATTTTACCAATCAGTAAGAATAATGCTAGTTATTTTTATTTTGTATATACAATAATCTAATTTCTTTATGAACTCCGAATTTTCTCAACTAATTTTATGAAAAAATTTTCATTTTATTAAATAAAGTTAATCAATCCAATTTGCAATTTGATTCGAATACGAATATGAAAGGATGGTATATTTTGACACTCAAAAAAAAGGAAATATTTTTAACCTAATAAAAAAAAAAAGGATTCTCTTGATTCATTTATAGACCTAATCGTTATTGATAGGTGCATTGAATTTGTATTCCGGTATGAGAATGGAATACAAATTCAATGCACCTATGCATCTTTTTGTTTCATATATCAGATAGAGAAAACGTATGGATTTGTTCAAAAAGGGATTGATCCAATGGTGGATACGTATATAGCCTTAGCATACTGAAACGGCTGCCATTATTGGTATGAAACCAATATCGATTCATACAAGCTAAATCTTCTAATCGATAATTAGGCCAAAGAAATAATTTTAATTTTTTTAGTTTATTTTTCTCTTTTTTGCTTTTATCCAAAACTTCACCACAATTTTTTACGTATTTGCAAAATACTGGATTTTTCTGTATAACATTTCCATTTTTCGAATAGAAAGAAATTAGAATTCTTAATTCTCTACGCCGTTTAGTGGATAAAATTTTTTCAGGAGCAAACAAATCAGAATAATTTTTCTCTCTTTTTTTTTTTTTACGATTTTTAATCCAATTATTCCAAGAATAGTTTTCTGCGTATATGTATCTTGGAGGATTTTTGGACGTCTTCTTATGAGGCAGAGGCAATGGATACTTACTCCTATGAACCAATGCAATATTTATCATTTGATAGATAATAAATTGTTCCTTATTATGTCTAGTCGTTGCAATCCCTTCGACATCTATTATGCCTTTACTTTTCCATTGCCTAAAAACTAGCTCCCCCCGAAACTCCGTAAAATCCAGATCCACGGATTCCCCTCGAAGAAAGGCTAGAGCACTGCGTTTTCGATGTTTCTTTTTCAGTTTAAGCACTACAGTATCCCTTTCGATATAAGCCTCTATGATATCATCCAAATCGCTGAACACTTGACAATATGGATACCCCTCTTCGACACAGTCCTGCTGTGCGTCCACGCTGATGTTGAAGTCCTTTTTCGTAGTTTTTTTTTTAACTTTTTTCCGAAGAACGTCTTTTTTCATGTTATAAGGATAAGTCTCCATATATAAATTTTTGAGGCTTATATTTTCCATAAAAGTTAGATATCCATTGGAATTGAAAAGAAGGAATTTGGTTCGTAGGGTCCACAATCTATTTTTATATTTTTTATAAAGTGGGACCAATTCTGGTAAGAACCAAAGTGGATGATGATGATTCGAGGTGGGATGACTTAGTATTTTTTCATTCATTCTCATCCAATCAAATAGTTGATAGTTTTTATTAACTCTAGTAGTAATATTTTGACTATCATTTGTCTCGATATCGATCCAGGACTCAATATCGACTTTATTTTTAAGACAAAAATGGAAAATGCCCCCATCAAAATATTTGCGATCTGGAAATATCTCCGGATTCATAATAGAATATTGTCCTAGAGGAATCTTGACAGACATAAAACCTTGAAAATTCTCGAACCCCAGAAAACCTTCTGGTATATCAAATACTTTACGTTTATGTATATTGTAATTATAAGAAATATCTTCTTTTTTTTTATTTATACATGGGGGCGTTACATAAATATATGAATCCTTCTTATCTTCATAATTAATAGATTTAGATGAAAAAAGGTCATATTTATACCATTTTTGAAAGTTATAGTTTTCATTCGATAATGAATTGGCTTCAAAATCATTTAATTTTTTGGAATGAATTAATTGGCCTGTTTTTTCATCCGAATCCCTTTTGTTTAAATTTTTATTTTCATCCATACGTTGTTGATTGACTTTAGTTCGCCATTTTTGAGGTACTAAGTGATACCATCTAATCGGAGATAAACCATATTGATAATGAACCCTTAACCAGTTTTTCCATTGCTTCATTCCAGAATTCAAAAGATTTTTATCAGAATGAAATATTTCTTGTGCTTCAAAAAAATCCTTTAGTTCATTCTTAAGAATGAGGGATGTTCCGTGATATTGAAGAGCATATCTTAACTCAGATAACTTAATAAGTCGGGTTTGGTATAATTTGTAAAATACATAGGCTTGGGACAAGGAGGATAAGTCACAAAGAATTTTTGAATTTTCATTCTTAATATAAGAAAGCGGATTTTGTATAATCGAAATAAACTTTCTTGGTTTCTTTAGTTTATTTATGCAAGTGGAAACGTATTTTAGAAAAAACTTATAGAAATTTTTATAAAAAAGTAATGTATTGAGTTGGAAAATCAACACGATACGTACAATGATATCGATGTATATCCTTTCCATCAAATATCTTATAAAATAATAGAATTTATGGATTAATCGAGCATTTTTTCTTTGTAATTTCTGCAATTTTTTTTTTATTGATGGTACTAGTTTATCAGGAGAGCTTGGTTTATTAGAACTAATAATATTCAATTCTGGAGTTAATAATAGTTCCTCCTTAAATTTTCTCATTTCATCTATTTTATTTCGGGTTGTTCTTGTTCTATTAGTCAGATCTATCATTTTTTGTTCTGTGAATGAATAATCTACTATCAAATCCAAATCTCTAATTTCAATTGGAACGGACGATTCGTCAATCATCTTTGGTTCTATGAATGAATAATCTATCGAATCTCTAAATTCAATTGGAACGGACGATTCGTCAATCATCTGATTACTCATTATCAAATCTTTTTCTTTTTTAGTTTCACTCAATTGAGATCTTTCTCTTTTTTTTGTTTCTTTTGAGACGTTTGGAAAAGATTTTGTTCGTTTTTTTAAACCCAGTTTAAGTACAAAAAACTTCAACTTGTTTTTCCATTTTCTAATTTTTTTTTTTAGTTCTTTTAAAACGGGTTTCAAAAATGGAGGTTTTTTTCGGGGACGACCATAAATGTGTTGTGTTTCCATTCCGAGTATGTTTAAAAAACAAACATCATCTTTTGGGACCTTATTGTATCCTTTGTGCCAAGGTTTAAGGGTAAAAGGAAAGAAGACCTTTATCTCAATACCGTCTGTAAGCCATTCTTTTGGCCATTCTGTGTGGGAAGGTGCCCTCCCCTCATGGTCGCATATAACATATACTTCTTTCTTCAAATCCGCGAAGTCTTCTGACCACTCAGGGGGTTCATGGAATAATATACGGACTAGATTTTTAACTATTATTAATGAAGGGAATAGAATATATTTTCTAAGAACAACGTGAGCTAATAATACTAATGCTCTAAACGATGGATAATATGACGCTTCGTCTAGGAATGGATCGTACTCGTCACTTATATAAAAATATTCGTCTGGCATGTCGAGTAGCTCTTGCCCTTTCCTTCCTTCTAACTTTTCTAAGTTTTCTATTGAGAAGGTTACTTCTTCTATTGTGTATTCTTCGACTTCGTCATCTTCGCTTTTGTTTTTTTGCATTTTTCCTTTTGTTAAAATGAAAAGCACTAGCTTGTAGATTGGAATTACCGAAAACTCAAAAAGAACCTCCAAAACAAAAATCAAGTACTCTTTTACTTCAGCGAGAAAAAGTGCGGAATGCATACGTATTTGTGCCCAGTTCCAAGAACCGCTTTTACGTTTTAGATTAGGCATGGATCCAATGATTAGCTCTCGCTTAATATCTTTGCGCAGTCTTGAATACTCTAGCCAAAACATTTCTCTAACTCCAGGAAGATAATTACGGTCACCTTTCTCAATATCCTTTCCGTCATAAGTATACCAGATTATAGGTTTGAATTTTCTCGTACGTATCTGATATTCATTTACTATGTGTGGTCCGGATACTCCCTGCGCATATTCCACGTCGTCGAAATATTTGTATACCATTTTACGAATCCCTTTACGTAAGTCTAGTTCTTCTGCATCAACATATATAGAATCAAATGAATATTTCCCTGGAATTTCCTTTGGTTCTAAATCAAGTTCTCCTTCTTCGCTTTTGAAAAGTAGATTAAAAATCTTATTTTCTTGATTTTTGTAAGTTGGTTTTGCTAAGTATGAAAAAGGCTCTTTTATCTTTGTACGACGGGGTCCGGTCAAAAAGGGATCATATTTATTCGGCAAGTGGTCTTTTTTTTTTGTTTCTTCAGCTAGACTAGAAAAAAGAATAACATTTTTAGGAG